ATAGGCTTATATAAAAAAGACGATATAAATATTCCCAAAAAAGCTATACTGACAGAAAAACTTGCATTTGTCACAAATTCATACCAATCCACAGAATTACTTGAATTCTGATGTAAAAGGTTTATAGACGGATTTAACAATTTGGATAAAATATCCAAATGAATTCCTTCTTGATTAAAAGAAAAGGGAATTCCTACGACTCCAACAAACAAAGTAAATAGCACTAATATAACCATGGAAAATAGCATAGTATTGCCCGATTCATGAGGATAAGAGAAAGTCTTTTTAGTACCAAAATGAGTAATAAAGGGGTGCATCCTGCTTTTTCCATTACCACCAATTTGATATGTCTTATTCCAAAAAAAAGAAGCCCTTTCATTATTATTCATTGTTAATGTTAATAAACTTAATAAACGAAAATTGTTTTGAATCGTTTTTGGTACTTCTTTTCCCCATAGAGATATTGAATGGTAGGAACTACTTTTTTGACCACTGTAATTTTGAAAATGAACATTGAAATGTCCCTCAAAAGTAAGTAAATAGATCCGAAACATATAAAATGCGGTTAATCCTACTGTAGAACAAGCTATTATTGCGAAAATAGGCGAATACAACCAACTATCATTAAGAATTTCATCTTTGGACCAAAAACAAGCAAGTGGAGGAATACCACAAAGAGAAAGTGTACCTACTAAAAAAGCAGTTTTTGTAATTGGTACATGCTTTTTTAAACCTCCCATAAGAACCATATTCTGACTTTTATCTGGAGAATATCCAACAATAGCTTCCATTGAATGAATAATTGATCCGGATCCTAAAAACAACAATGCTTTCGAATAAGCATGAGTAATCAAATGAAATAAAGCGACTCGATAAGACCCCATACCTAGAGCTAACATCATATAACCCAATTGAGACATTGTAGAATAAGCTAAACCTCTTTTAATATCTTTTTGAGCAAGAGCTAAAGTAGCCCCTAATAATACTGTTATTATACCTATTAAGGATATGAAATTCATTATGTAAGGTATGATTATAAAAAGAGGAAGAAGTCGAGCTACAAGAAAAATGCCCGCTGCTACCATAGTAGCGGCATGTATAAGAGCCGAAATAGGAGTAGGACCTTCCATGGCATCAGGTAACCATACATGAAGGGGGAATTGTGCCGATTTAGCAACTGCACCGGCAAATAAAAGAAAGGCACACAAAGTAAGAAATAAAAAAGGAACCTCATTATTCGAAATCAAGTTATTGAATATTTGGAACAAATCCCGAAATTCAAAAGTACCGGTTATCCAATAAAGACCTAAAATTCCTAATAATAAACCAAAATCGCCTACACGATTCGTTACAAAGGCTTTTTGACAAGCAGTCGCCGCACTAGGTCGTGTGAACCAAAAACCGATTAATAGATAAGAACACATTCCAACTAATTCCCAAAAAATATAAATTTGTATCAAATTCGAACTAGTAACTAATCCCAACATGGAAGTATTGAAAAAACTCATATAAGCAAAAAATCTCAAATATCCTTGATCATGAGACATATAATTGTCACTATAAAAAAGAACCAAAATTCCAACAGTAGTAATTAATATTAACATAATAGAAGTAAGTGGATCTATTAAGTGACCGAACTCTAAAGAAAAATCATTATTAATGGTCCAAGACCATACATATTGATAGATAAAACTTCTATTTATTTGCTGAATAGATAGATAGACCGAAAGTATCATAACTATGCTTAACAATAAAATACTAGGAAAAGCCCACATACGGCGAAGATTTTTTGTTGCCGTTGGAAAAAGTAGAAGTCCCATTCCTATTAACATAGGAACTGGAAGTGGAATGAAGGGGATAATCCATGAATATTGATATGTATATTCCATAAAAAAACCTTTTTATTTTTAATTAATTCTTTCTAATTCACCGGCTCTTATATCTTTTTATAGGTTCAATAAAAATCAAGATATGGAAAACTTAAATCGAATTTTCGATTCCTAATTATTCTGAATCTTTCTTCTTTACCCAATACTTCAAAGATTCAAATCAAGAAGTTAGAATTGGTCAAATGATATGAATATGATCAAGTTACTAGTTATATTTAAAATGAAATAACACACTAATTCATTTTCTTAATATTGAATATTAAGTATTAAGTAAGATTTTTATGAAAATGCAGAAAAAATTCAATTATTATTACGTATTACGATACGTATTACGATAATTTATATCCATAGAGCAAATAATTACACCAAAATAGATTAGTTATTACATTACTTTATATTGATAAAAATAATAGGATGGTGCATACCAAAACTGGCCCAATAAAAAAAAAAGAATTAGTTCTTTTTTTATTATTAGTTCGTTTATTCATAATCATTAACTAATTCATGGTAGAACTGATTATCTTTCATTCGAATAAAAGACATTTATTTTTCTTTGTAGAAAACGCTAGCAGATCCCACACTTTTGTTTCAATACCCGGGAGAAGAAATAGACTTAAAAGAAAAGACAAAATTACTAAGATGACTTTTATAAAATCATATATCCTTTGATTAACTACTAGTTTAATTCGAATTTTAAAATAAAAAAAAAATGTGTACTCCTTCTTTTCTTTTTCTTTTGAGCTTGACCAACTAATAAAAAACTAAAGTAATTTGAGTAATTCGGAATTTTTTAGATAAGGATTGGTTTTTTAAACTTTTCGGTGTATTTTTTACATGTATAAATATAGCACGACGAAAATAGACAGAGATATAAAAAAAAGAAAAAATGGAATTGTTTGACCAATAGATGTCTTTCACATTCAACTAGAGAAATGAATAACTTTTTCAAATTTATCATGGCAGTTCCAAAAAAGCGTACTTCTATATCAAAAAAACGTATTCGTAAAAACATTTGGAAAAAGAAGGTATATTGGGCAGCGTTGAAAGCTTTTTCCTTAGCGAAGTCTCTTTCTACCGGGAATTCAAAAAGTTTTTTTGTGCGACAATGAAATAGTCAAACACTAGATTAAATAATCTTAATCTGAAAATGGTACTTCAAAAAAAAAAGAAAAAAGAGACAAGGTTTCACTTTTTTTTTTTTTTTGAATATGTTTTATCCGGTGGGGATTCTTATTTTCCTCATCGGTACACTTATCTGTCATATCATAATAAATAAGAAAATAAAAAAAAAAATTCTTAAACAAGATGTTCAGTTCAGGCCAATATCGAATTAGTTTTCGAAATCCTAAATCAAATTCTTTACAGGACGAAAAACCAACCTAAGGTCTAAGGGTTAATATAAAGTTCTACAAATAGTTAAATAAAAAATTTGGAATGGCACACTGTACTGTGATCCATAAAAAGACTTTTTTGTTCATTGAGAAAAAAGTCCATCTTAGATTCATAAAATCCGATAAATGAATTTTAAAATTCAAAAATGAAAAACAACTTTTTTTTGAGTTATATCTTTATCCTTGAATTGAAGTCATAACTATTTAGTTACAATATCTCCATTTTAGGAGAGCATAAACTACGAAAACGTCTCTGTTAAATAAAAAAGGAAACCTTCCATTTTCATTCAAAAATTAAATCAAATGATAATAAAGATTTTTATAGGAAACGCTTCAATCCATATTGAAACAAAACGAGTTCTTTCTCATCACTTTGAATGAAAATGAAAAAAAAAATATTGAATTGACTCCTTCAATCTCGACGATTAAAATGAAATAATAATATATTATTATTTCGAGTATGCCGCTATGGTGAAATCGGTAGACACGCTGCTCTTAGGAAGCAGTGCTAGAGCATCTCGGTTCGAGTCCGAGTGGCGGCATGGCATCTTCGAAAACAAATAGAATAAGTCCTATAATAAATTCAATTCCTGATTTCAATTCCGTAGAATTGGTTTACCCCACTTTTTTATTTTAATTAAATTAAAACAATTTTATGATATTTTCCACTTTAGAACATATATTAAGTCATATATCCTTTTCGATCGTTTCAATTGTAATTACAATTTTTTTTATAAGCTTATCAGTCGATGAAATCGTAGGACTCTATGATTCGTCAGAAAAAGGCATGATAGCTACTTTTTTCTGTATAACAGGATTATTAGTCACTCGTTGGATTTATTCGGGACATTTCCCGTTAAGTGATTTATATGAATCATTCATTTTTCTTTCATGGAGTTTCTCCATTATTCATATGGTTCCGTATTTTAAAAAACATAAAAATTATTTAAGTGCAATAACCGCGCCAAGTACTTTTTTTACCCAAGGCTTTGCTACTTCAGGTCTTTTAACTGAAATGCATCAATCCGAAATAGTAGTACCCGCTCTCCAATCCCAATGGTTAATGATGCATGTAAGTATGATGATATTGAGCTACGCAGCTCTTTTATGTGGATCATTATTATCAGTAGCTCTCTTAGTCATTACATTGCGAAAAGCCATAAGGATTTTTAGTAAAAAAAACAAGTTTTTAAATGAGTCATTTTCCTTTGTCGAGATCCAATACATGAATGAAAGAAGCAATGTTTTACTAAACACTTCTTTTTTTTCTTCCCGAAATTATTACAGGGCTCAACTGATTCACCAATTAGATCAGTGGAGTTATCGTATTATTAGTCTCGGGTTTATCTTTTTAACCATAGGTATTCTTTCGGGAGCAGTATGGGCTAATGAGGCATGGGGGTCATATTGGAATTGGGACCCAAAGGAAACTTGGGCATTTATTACTTGGACCCTATTTGCGATTTATTTACATGCTCGAACAAATAAAAATTGGGAAAGTTTCAATTGCGCAATTGTGGCTTCTATAGGCTTTCTTATAATTTGGATATGCTATTTTGGGGTCAATTTATTAGGAATAGGATTACATAGTTATGGTTCATTTAATTTACATTAAGATCTAATTAAATAAAAAAAATACCGACAAATACAAACATAGAACAAGCCTATATAGAAATAGAATAGAAAAATAAGTAAGAATAGAAGATAAGAAAACTTCCTA